CTGTCCGTGAGGATCCCAAGAGAGCGCCTTCTACTTCTAATAGGCCACGAACTAGATCAGAATCATTCTCAAGGAATCCATAAGAAGTGACCCAATTTTTTTCATCGGGTCCGGGTGGAGACCAAAGATCTTGAGCGACCGATCCGGCAGAACAACTCAAAAGATAAAGAAGTATCGTTAATCTCTTCATGCTCGTTCCAAGCTCGAAGTACAATTTGTACACATAAGAATCCCCTTCCATAGATGATTTCTTCATATAGATAGATATAGGATCTATGGGGCAATTACTTAGAAGTACTGTTTGTGCAACAGCCCTTCCTATCTGATAGAAAAGGATCTCATGATCCTGAACCGAGCTTACCTGGGATCGCAAATCCCAAGTTTTTCTATGAAGAGCGGATCGAATTGTATTAGTGTCTATAATGGATTTCTTCTGTGTAATACTAATTGATAGGGCCTCATTGGTAAGTGATACAAGATCTCGTACATCGGAACCCATGGTTATGGACCCGAATCCACTAGCATTCGTATGGAAGATTTTCTTTTCCAAAGGAAATCCCCGAGTATATGAAAGAGTGAAAAAGTGCTTTCGTTGTTGTGGAATAAGAAGCCTTCGTATCTTAATGCACGTATTGAATTTATTCGCAGCTATTAGACCGGGATCCACTTTTTTGGGAATATGAGTCGACGCAATAACAAGAATATTGCTATTGGAGGATCTTTCACAATCCCTGGAGAGATGGTTCACTAATAGACCGAGGGATAAGTAATTCGACGCATCCAGAGACAGATCATGAATGTTTGGAATCCATAGTATGCAAGGAGACATTGCTTTTGCTAATTCGAGTTGAAAGGTGATATAAAAGCGGTCTACCATATCCACCTCCTCATTCGTCATAGTTAGCAGCTCCCCATCAATATCCTCACTATCCTCACTATCATCAATATCCTCAATATCCTCAATATCCTCACTATGATGAGTATGATGAGCACCACTATTATCAAAAATATCCTCACCATCACTATCATCATAAATATCCTCAAAAAATTGAGGCCTTTCATCCAGGAACTTGTTCGGAACTACTGTAATGAAAGGAAGATAGGAGTTTGTCGCTAGGTATTTGACCAAATAGGATCGTCCAGTTCCTATAGAACCTATCACTAAAATACCCCTAGAGGGGGATAGGCCTAAGCGGAGTGAAAAGGGTTTTCCATGAGATGGGAAATGAAAACTATTAGCCCCAAACGAGGTTTGTGAATAAGTGATTGTCTGATAATGCGCAAGGAATACTCGTCTTTCTGCTAAAGAGGGTCTATGAAACTCATAATTCATTAGATACTTTTTATGAATGTCAACTAAGTATCGTAAGTAAACCGATCCTGGTTGTTCAATCATTTGATAACTAGAACCATTCTTTGATAAATGATCACTATCAGTCAGACTCCATAGAATTTTATCAATCCTTTTTTCTTTCCTTAAGATGGAGAACTGAACCAAGAATTCTCTTTCGGCATCATCAATCGAATCAGTATTCGCGACCCAGGATTCGATCTTATCATCAATCCAACCACTGTTCACATTTTTTCTTTTTCTTAGTAATGAATAGATCTCTTTACTTGTACGACTTAGATGTCTCGTATTTCTCGAAAAAGTGATTCGATTGATGGGATTGGGTATGATACTTAGGAAATCGATGATATCAATGAGATTGATATTCCAATATTTCTTCTTAGAAGGTATTGATTTGACCCCATAAGCGGGACCACCACCCGATAGCATCTTGCCGCCAAAAGCCCGTATTTCTTCTAGAAAATATCCTAAAGCAGCTAGAAAGAGATTCTTTAACCAGAAAGAATTCAGTTCAGATGTAGGATACCTATCCAGAAGTTTTCGCAACTCAATCATGTATGATGGAATCATCAAAGATTTGATCTTTTCCAACTCTGTCTGTAACTCCCTAGAGGCTCGGGAAACAACGAGAAGATGTCTACGAACGATATATCCAGCAACAAGAAGAAGGAAAAGGATTGAATAGAGCAACTCCCGAACATTTGGTGATCCCGGAAATTCCCATATCAATGAAACGGGTGACTCATTATCTCGACGAAGCATTTCTTCGGACAGAAGAAGATTATGTAAACACTTACTCGAAATCTCGCTTATCAGATTCCTTTGTGGAAGAAGAATCTCCCGCAATTTGTTCTGAAGAATTGGCCATGATATATCTATATCTAATCTATCTATAATATCTTCAAAAAGGGATAACAATTTTTGACTGCTACTTAGTATCGCTATCCTCAATAGGTCTGAATTATATACTTTTTTGAAAGTATCTAAAAGAATGAAATTGAGATATTTGTACCCTGTCGAAGTAAAGAACCATGGCATATATGTTTGAAACATATTTGAGAGAGTTGAAAAAGCACTATAGGTTCTATACATCTGCCCTTCCTCAACGCATTTATTTAGATAAAGACTCCGTTTTTTCCTCTTTTCGGATGGTAATAAATATTTCTCAGAGTCAATCAAACCCATCTTTGAATTGAAATTGAGAAACTGATGCAAGTTCTTCCCTTCTGAATCAGATGGATTCATATCTGAAAGAGCTTGACAATAAATTCTTTCAAAATTGACTAATTGTCCCTCTCTTAGAGGTGTTCCAAAAATGTCTGCGATCGAGTAAAGAGCTCTACGAACGAATGGAGCGGATCGAATTGGAAAATGAAAAGATTTGTCCAAGTTATCCGGTTCGGCACCACTCGGCGGAAAATTCTTAGGTATGCATATCTTAGATACCTGTGACTCGATCGGTGAAATAGTATCTTTTTCCAAAAAAACATCTTTTTTTTTACCGACGTGCAAAGAAAATATTTTGTTGCGAATGAAAAAGATATTGAGGAATTGTCCATACGTAAGATCATAATTATTGATAGGGGTCCTTTCCACATAAAAAGGGAATCCTTTGTTACAATAGAACCAGAAGTGATGTGGATTATTCAAGAATCGAAGTCGATTTGCTTTATAAAAAGAGGATATCAATGAACTTCTATGAAATGGTTTCACGGGATTCAGCCAATTGTCTCGATCGTGGGATATCATTGAGAAATAGGAATCGGTCTTCTCAAAAGATTTCCTGCGATTTTTTCTAGTATGGAATGAGTCAATCATCCACTTCGGTATCTTATTGAACAAAAACGGTGATACTCTTCCTCCATTGATCAAGAATTTCGATTTTTGGGAAGTATCATGATCATCCAATAAGAAGGGTTTCAATTTATTCAAATGAACGATTTGAAGACCTATTGATTCTAACAACTGATTGAAGCGTTGATCAGTTGGACCCTTCAACTCATAGATGTGGATCTCGGACCTATGAATGGGGCTATTCCCGATACTCACAAAGAAAAAAGGAAGTGACCTAAACAAAAAGAAAAGAAGCGACTTGGACAAATTGGACAAATAGGACAAAAGGGGAAGTAACTTCGACAAAAGGAAACGAAGTGACTTAGAAGGATCTTTTTTGTCGAAAAATTCCGACCAATACCAATCAATTTTTTCGATAACCTCAGACCAATCAATTTTTTTTTTGATAACCTCCGACCAATCAATTTTTTCGATAACCTCAGACCAATCAATCAAATATTGATTAATACCTAATCGATCGAAGACTACTTGAAAACGGCTCTTCTGCTCAGAAACGAAATGTTCCAAATCCTCCTGGAAACTCTTGCTCCCATTGGACCATTTGTATCTATATGCATCAGGATCCCGATTCATGGATCTCTCGCTTCGAGAAATAAGAGGATCGAACCATTTCTTATGACTCTTTTTCAAATTCGATAAATGTTGGTTGATCGTAAATTTCCTTTGAGTTCTCTGATTCAGAGTATCATTTCCTATTTGATCCCTTTGAATTCCGTATTCGAAGTTGCAATCGGATCTATTCATTAAAAAGAATCGATTTGATACATTTCTTATGTACCCATGGATGCTATATTGGATTGGAATCAGATTTTGGATCAATCTATGTTGATTGAATGCCTTCAGTATGGTGTTGATAGCAAATACCACTCTTTTTGGTTTTGGATCTTCCAAAGCATTCCCGCAGGAGATCTGGACCCCTTTTTTTCTGATCCTTCGATAAAAAGATTCATTTTCTTCAGAAAACATAGGAGGTAGAACCAATAAAGATTTCTTTGTCGATTCATCCCTGGAGTTGAATACCTCGTTCAAGAATTTTTTTTGATCCAATCCGCAGGAATCAATAGAAAAGGCAAAACCCTTATGATACACCAGATCCGGCTCGGTTATTGATAGAGTGAATAGATCTGCCACTCCTTGAAATCTCTCTTCTGATTCAAAATCGTGGCGCCCCACGTATCCTCCCCTCTTCCGGTCATGGAATAGATGAAATAAATCAAAAAATGGATTTTGGTTCAAGAATGAAATCTTGTTGGAACTGCCCATATCCGGTTCATCCTTCGGAACCCTATCACATCCCGGATTTGATGCAATAGGATGAATTGTGACGGTATTTTGTAAATACGCAATTATCTTGAATATATCAATGATTTCTTTTTTTTCCGATCGCCGGGATGGGACAAAAGAAAGATCTTGTTGTTTCTTCAATAATTTCTGATCTCTGGTGGACCTCTTAGTAGGATTCGAACCCAGATGAAGTTCTGACCATCTGTCAGAGAAAAAAGAACGAATTGATCTTGTAGGATTCCCAAGAAATTCTTCGATTTCTTCCGGAAGCGGATGATTATTCATCTGCTTCTCACGTTCCGTGAATAGCCGGGACATTGAGGAATCTCCAGAAAGGCTTTTCGGGAATCGGTCTGATTCTATCTCTGCTCCTTCCGTTTGAAGAAAGGAAGGATCCCAAAGAATCGACCCTTCTTTTTGAATCTCTCTTTGATTGATCCATGTGTGATATTCCGAATCCTTATTACGAATGGAATCGAAATGATCTATGGATTGATCAAAAGATCCTTTCAATTGGCTAGAATCCCTTACTTGAACGAAATTAGATCTTGTGGAATCATATTGCATATTTGACGATACATTCCATACCTTGCTAAACAAGCGAAAAAACCGATCCTTGTTTATCAACCACACATTGTCTAAGCAAATCCAATTCTCTCTCGACACCTTCCTAAAGAAATCTGATTCGTGCGGATTCTTCTTCCAACTAACGAAGAGATCTTGGCGGAATTGCCACATATGAAATTGAATACAATTTTGCAGCAAAGAAATACCACACTTGTTTCTCGAGAAGAGATGGGAAAGATGCTCAATATCATTTGATTGAATAGTTGACCCAGCTCCTTGTTGTTTGAAGAAACCCTCCACTTCAATTGGTCTTTTTTCACGAAAAGAAGACATAAGATAACAAATCCAGTGTTTCACTAAGATTTCAAATAGCTGTCCCGAATTCAAGTTGATTATGTTTCGCTTATTTCTCGGAGAAAGACGATCAAACAATTCCCAATCATGGTCCTTGCGGATCCGATCATCCGTATAGGAAACAAAAGAAGACTCCAGATATTTGATATCTTTCTCTTTGAATGAGATCTCAATTACAGCCAGGGTTTCATTAGATATCTTACAAATAGAATCCCTCTTTTTTCCGACCCGGTTCCTCCACCACCGCGAACCCCAGTTAGATTCAGGCATGATACACTTTTTCGTTTTAGTTATTGGGAGAACCCAAGTACTCTCTTTCGGATCCATGAAACAACTCTCAGAGATCTTTTTCCCTTTTGGAAGATACAGGAGCGAAACAATCAACCTATTGATAGACCCAAAAGATTTTTCCAATGGAGCATTTCTGGGTCCAAAGGAATTCCTAGGCAGAAGCCCCATCAAATATAGATTTTTTCTTTCGACCATTTCTCGATTATGCATGCGATAGAGAAGGACCACTACTACAAGCAGTACTAGACCTTTGGTCGTCAATACTGCACCTTTGACTAGACCCTTGATCGTCAGTACTGCCCCTTTGATCGTGAAATACCGATTGCTTCTTGACCCCTGTGAATCGCGTGAGAGTAAACTCCTCCAAATTAGGGGGTCGAAGAGTTTCATAAAACGTTCTTGCTCGAAAAAAATAGAAACGATAGTTCTAACTGAATCGACTTGGGTCCACGAATCTAACAAATCGTGAGAGTTCTTGACCTCTCTTAACATCTCTCTCAATTCGAAGATCCAGGGTTGAAATGGATCTTGTTGTGAAATTTTATGCTTCATTTTGAGTGCCTCCCCATTATAAATATTGAATATAAAGTAAAAGAAAATAGGTTTCCATTTCTTTAGGTAATCTCCGATACGATAGTTCTTTCTTCTATGATATTTCTTTATGATATTTCTTTTACAATATTTCTTTCTTTATTCTATGATAATCCCCCTTATGCATCCATGGCTGAATGGTTAAAGCGCCCAACTCATAATTGGCAAATTTGCGGGTTCAATTCCTGCTGGATGCACGACAACGGGAATGTTCAATACGTCTATTGGAATTGGCTTTGTATCAATGGAATCTCATCATCCATACCAATTCGTTATGTGTTATGTATGGTATATTCATATCATAAGTATAGAAACAGTTAGAGGGAGAATTCTTATCGAAACTGGAACTCATAGGGAAGAAAATAGATTTATGGATAAAATTCAATATGCAGTATTTACAGAAAAAACTGTTCGGTTATTGAGGAAGAATCAATATACTTCTAATGTCGAATCAAAGTCAACTAGGACAGAAATAAAGCGTTGGGTCGAACTCTTTTTTGGTGTCAAGGTAATAGCTATGAATAGTCATCGAATCCCGGGAAAGAGTCGAAGAAGGAGACCCCTTAGAGGGCATAAAATGCATTACAAACGTATGATTATTACGCTTCAAGCGGGTTATTCTATTCCATCTATTAGCTTAGAAAGAAAAGAAATGAATTTCACTCAAAATACTTCATAACACGGCGATACATTTATATAAAACTTCTACCCCGAACACGCGAAATGCAACTGTTGGAATTCAAGTGAAATCCAATCCACGAAACAATTTGATCTCTGGACAGCGTCGTTGTGGTAAAGGTCGTAATGCCAGAGGAATCATTACCTCAAGGCATAGAGGGGGAGGTCATAAACGTCTATACCGTAAAATAGATTTTCAACGAAATAAAAAAGACATATCTGGT